CACTGAACGATTTAGCCGCACATTTGAAAAATAGCCTAAAAGGTAAAATGAATGTTCGGATAATTGTTTTATATGGATCGTTCCTGGTTGAGACCAAACATCAAAAAAACATTCCCATAAATGGATAAAATAGTGTTTCCATTTATTCATCAAAAGAGGCGCATTCTTTGAAGCCAGAATGGATTTTCCTTGATATCTAACATAATGAATGAGAGGATCCTTGAAGAATGTTAAGGTAGACGAAAAATCCTTAGCAAAAACTTCTACAAGATGTTCTCTTTTTGCATAAAAAAATATTCGCTCAAAAAAAACGCTAAAAGATTTTAATCGTAAATGAGAGGATTTTTTACGTAGAAAAAGGAAGATAGATTCATATTCACATACATAAAAATTATAGAGGAATAAGAATAATCTCGGATTACTTTTTGAAAAAGTCGAAATCGATTTTTTTGGAGTAAGAAAACTATTCCTATTACAAAAATTATAAAGAAACAACCGTAATAAATGAAAAAAAGGGGCATCTTTCACCCAGTATCGAAGGATTTGAACTAAGATTTCCAGATGGATAGGATAGGGTATTCGTATATCTGACACATAATTTAAATATGGAAATTTATCCTCCAAAAAGGGAAAAATGGAATGAATTGATCGCAAATTTTTATAAGATTTTACGATTTCTGCCTCCTCTAAGGAAGAGCTAAATTGTAGGAAAAATGGAATTTCCACGACGATGGCAAAACCCTCTGATATTATTTGAGAATAAAAATTCTTATTATACCCCAAAAATGGATTTTTCTTAGAATCATTCGCAGAAATGATCAAATGATTCTGTTGATACATTCGAGTGATTAAACGTTTTACAATTAGTAAACTATATTTATTGTCATAACCTACATTTTCCACAAATGTAGATCTATTAAAATCATGACTATAAGCAAGTCCATAAACATACTCCCTAAAAATAAGTGGGTATAGGAAGTCCTGTTGGCGAGATCTATCTCGTTCTAAAAATACTTGATATTCCTTCATTTTATAAATTCGATTTGGTCAAAGGATCAGAGATTCATTGGATTATCAAATGCTACATAGTGCGATACAGTCAAAACAGGGTATTCTATTATATATTCGAATTCAAATAAAAAACAAATATGAATAGATACCTAGAAAACAAGTAAAAACCATCAATGGACTATCTATCCTCGCTTGGTCCATCTAATTGTTCGAGGACAACAAGCTAGTTAGAAATCCTTTATTTTTCGGACAAATCGCTCTTTTGATTTTGGAAAAAAATATCTTTATCAATATACTCTTTCTTCTACACATTTATCGCTACCCCATAACATAATTGAGAATAGCTAATAGTTAGGACTCATAACAAAAATCCAAAATCCATTCGTGGGAAAAACTTTTTCCACAGCAAGCACTAATTTTTTTTTTAACGTAAAATTAGATGGGGTAATCATTCAAATAAAAAATGAAAGCTCGTTGCTTTTTGTTTCCCTATAATTGGAGCAGCTAAGCTCTATCCCTTTATTAATTCAACCCAACTGAATTCATTTGTTCCGAGCCAACAATTCAAACAAAAATTTGGGCCGGGTCCAATACGAATGAAAAATTTTTAGAATTCGCCATTGATACGACATGCTGCTTTTTCCATTCATTCCTTTCTGGATCAGTCGTGGTCTTACAAACCCTACCGATGGTATGGATGAACCAATTAGTTCATAGAATTGTGTAAAAATTGGAGTCGCACTTAAAAGCCGAGTACTCTACCATTGAGTTAGCAACCCTAATGAAATTTTTAAAAATGTGTATATCCAATCGCAATAAAATAAAAAATCGTGAAGGCGAATCGATTCTGAACATCCAAATGAACAGATCAAATGAAAATACAAGAAATTTTCTCAAATAATAATAATATAAAATAAATATATATTAATAATATATTTATTATATATAAATAAAATTATTAAATCAATTCATTTATTCACGATCGGATTATATTTGTTTGATACACTCTTGTCAATATCAATGTTAGTGTTGAAAAAAGAATACAATCGAGAAAACAAACAAATAAAATATATTCTAATTTAATTAGAATTCAATATAAAGAAATAAAATATATAGAATATTATATTATTAATTATATTATTAAATTAAATATTTAATTGAATTAATTCATTATATTATATTTATTGAATTTTTATGTTCTAATTTTGAATTAGAAATTCTATCTAAATAAAAAAATTATATAGGAAATCAAAAAATATGAATTAAATAAACAAAAAAATTGATTCATTATATTCATAATTTAGTATTAGTATCTCCCCTGTTGTGTGAAATCCCGATCGAATCATTTTTTTGGCTTAATTTTATTTTTTTATTTAAGACCTGGTGTATATCGAGATAATTATTTATCTATTTTTTAAATTATTAGTTTAGTTATTAATAAAAAATTCAATATAATAATATATATTATTTAAGTATCTTTGTTTTGTAT